TAATTTGCATAATGAATCAGAGCGCATGGAGCCATCTTTTTTATCTTTCTGTCAAGAAAAAATATGGTAAACTAGCCGATATTTATAGCAGCTAATGAAAGAGCCCAATGCAAAAAACTGCACGTTGGGTCTTTGAAACAGTTCAAATCATTTTGATAAGAATAAGTTTTATCTGTTTTACCGAGAAGGTCTACGGTTCGAGTCCGTATAGCCCTAAAACCTAAAAATTAAAATAAAAAATAAAAAAATAGTTAGTAATCTTTATGACTGGTTATGGTGGATCTAAACCAGTCCAGTACTAGTTACAGTAACAGTTATCTTACTTATCAAATTTGTATTGATATTTCTATTTTAAGTAATTAAATGCTTTGCTTTTAGTTACTTTTTTGGCAAAAGCGGAAATATTTGTAAAAGCGAGTAGCCCAGTACCAAAACCAGCACATAGGGTAGTGATTTAATTATGAATTCGAACGATATCGATGTAACTGTAGGTGGAACTGATTTAACTATTAGTTCCGATAATTTAATTGATAATGTAATTGTAGAAGAGAATCCATATGAAGAGATTCCATACGAAGAGAATCCACTGTGGGTTCTCTGCGAGAACGAGGATTGTTATGGATTAAATTATAAGAAGTTTTTGAAAGAAAAAATGAATATTTGTGAATACTGTGGATTTAATTTGAAAATGAGTAGTTTCGATAGACTCGAACTTTCGATTGATCCGGGTACTTGGAATCCTCTAAATGAAGACCTGTTCTCTCTAGATCCTTTTGAATTGTCATTTGATCCTGAAAGGGAACCTTTTGAATATGATGAGGTCGAACTTTCTGAGGAGTTTAATTCTGACGACGAACTTTCTGATGAGCAACTTTCTGAATTTAATTCTGAGGAGGAAACTTTTGAGGAGGAACCCTCTGAGGAGAAACCTTCTGAGGAGAAACCTTCGGAGAAGGAACTTTCTGAGGAGCAAAAGACTCTTCAGGAGAAGATTCTTTCTGAATTTGAGGAACGTTTTAATTTGGAGTTTGAGAAATTCCAATCTGAACGTGAAGAGGAAGCGAGAGCTCTTGCGTTGAAGTTTGGGGACGGACCTTCTTATACAGAGCGTCTCGACTCTTATCAAAAAGAAACAGGATTACCCGACGCTATTCAAACGGGCACAGGCCAATTAAATGAAGTTCCCATAGCAATTGGGGTTATGGAGTTTGAGTTTATGGGGGGCAGTATGGGATCTGTGGTCGGTGAAAAAATAACACGTTTGGTTGAATATGCTACCACTAAACGTTTACCTATTATTCTAGTGTGTGCTTCTGGAGGAGCACGGATGCAAGAAGGAAGTTTGAGTTTGATGCAAATGGCTAAAATATCTGCGGCTTTATATGATTATGAATGTGAATTAAATAACAAATCATTGTATGTACCAATCCTTACATCTCCTACGACAGGCGGGGTGATGGCTAGTTTTGGTATGTTGGGGGATATTATTATTGCCGAGCCCGATGCTTATATTGCATTTGCGGGTAAAAGAGTAATTGAACAAACATTGAACATTATCATACCTGAAGGGGTACAAGTAGCTGACTATTTATTTGAACAAGGATTATTTGATTCACTCGTACCACGTAATATTTTAAAGGGCATTCTGAGGGATTTATTTCGGCGATATCCTTTCTTTCCTTTGAATCTAACTTAGATCAAGTAGAACCTTAGAGTCTTAATTTACTAATGAATCTTAAAATTTCATAATTTTAATTTAAAAAAAATTATGAAATTTTAAGATTCATTTTAATTTCTGTATAAATGGGCTATTATATTTTGTACAGATATGGAATTATTTATTGGATAGGGCTGAGGAATTCTTTTGGTGATATTGATCAGGACGAAAAATAAGGTATATCATTTAGGTATGCTTAGATACATATGTATACGTACTACTATACTCCAAATTATTCAAAAAGATTAATGACGACCCGAACCGGTTCTGTAAATTTTTTATATTTCTATGAAAAATATTTGTGAATAGGTTCCAAATAAAAATTGAAAAAAAAAAAATATTCGAATTTTAGAATTAAAATTCTTATATTATACTATGAATTATAAGATATCTTATAATTCATAGTATAATATAAAACAATAAATAAAAATAACAGGTACAAATATTAAATCGAGGTACCCCTTCTATGATAACGCTTAACAACTTTCCCTCAATTTTTGTTCCTTTAGTGGGTTTAGTATTTCCGGCAATTGCAATGGTTTCTTTATCTCTTCATGTTCAAAAAAACAAGATTTTTTAGATACTATAAAGAGGCAATTCTTATCTTTTTTTTTATCAAAACTGACTTGGATGATAACACCTATACCTATTTAGTAGAATATGGTATAATATGTAGCTTATTTCGAGTCTAAGCTAAGCTCTTATGTATGTGTAAACATGCTATATGGGTAAATGAATTATAACTATATTTCTATATGTATGTAGATATCTATAGGAAATCATATGAAAGGGGTGTTATTATTTTAGTTTGGATCTAAGCAATTCATAGTACTTGTTGATGAGAGTTACTTCGGAAACAAAAAAGTAAAATTGAATTTATTTTTGTTATTCTTCCAATTTCAATAAAACGCAACTAGGTCTAGTGAGAGTATGGGTTGGCGATCAAAACGTATATGGATAGAACTTATAGCGGGATCTCGAAAAATCAGTAATTTCGGCTGGGCCCTTATTCTTTTTTTAGGTTCATTAGGATTTGTATTGGTCGGAATCTCCAGTTATTTTGGTAAAAATTTTATATCTTTATTTCCGTCTCAGCAACTAAATTTTTTTCCACAGGGGGTCGTGATGTCTTTCTATGGGATCGCCGGTCTTTTTATTAGCTCCTACTTGTGGTGCACAATTTCGTTGAATGTGGGTAGTGGTTATGATCGATTCGATATAAAAGAGGGCATAGTGTGTATTTTTCGTTGGGGATTTCCTGGAAAAAACCGGCGCATATTCCTCCGATTCCTTATAAAAGACATTCAGTCCATCAGAATAGAAAATAAAGAGGGTCTTTTTGCTCGTCGTGTCCTTTATATGGAAATCAGAGGCCAGGGGGCCATTCCCTTGACACGTACTGATGAGAATTTGACTCCACGAGAAATTGAGCAAAAAGCCGCTGAATTGGCCTATTTCTTGCGTGTACCAATTGAAGTATTTTGAAAAAAGGAACTGAAGAATGAATACTTTGTACTTTGCTTTGCAAGAGGGAAAAACTAAAAAATCCTCTTTTTTTATATAGTATAACTTAACGTAAGTTTATTCCGAACGCTTATTCTAGCCAAAGTAAACGTATATGAAACAATCTTAAAACTAAATTAAATAGTTTGTGTCCCTAATTTTTTAATTTAGTTTTTTATTGTAATAGAACGGGGGCTCGTTCCTCTCGAAATCTGACTGGAATTTGAAGTGGGCTCTAGGACTTGTAATATAACTTATGCTTGATAGAAGTATTAGTATTCTATAGAGTCGACGGAGATGGGGTGAGTTCATTAAAACTTCAAAAATTCACAGACGAAAAAATGGCAAAAAAAAAAGTATTAATTTCCCTTCTATATCTTGCATCTATAATATTTTTGCCTTGGTGGATCTCTCTCTGTTTTAAAAAAAGTCTGGAATCTTGGATTACTAATTGGTGGAATATTAGTCAATCCGAAGTTTTTTTGAATGATATTCAAGAAAAGAGTATTCTAAAAAAATTAATAGACTTAGAGGAACTCCTCCGTTTGGAGGAAATGATAAAGGAATACCCAGAAACACATTTACAAAAGCTTCTCGTCGAAATCTACAAAGAAACGATCCAATTGATCAAGATGCACAATGAGGGTCTTATCCATACAATTTTAGACTTCTCGACAAATATAATCTGTTTCATTATTATAAGTGGTTATTCTATTTTCGGTAATGAAGAACTTGTTATTCTTAACTCTTGGGTTCAAGAGTTCCTATATAACTTAAGCGACACTATAAAAGCTTTTTCTATTCTTTTATTAACTGATTTATGTATAGGATTCCATTCGCCCCACGGTTGGGAATTAATGATTGGCTCTGTCTACAAAGATTTTGGATTTGCTCATAATGATCAAATTATATCTGGTCTTGTTTCTACTTTTCCAGTCATTTTAGATACAATTTTTAAATATTGGATCTTTCGCTATTTAAATCGTGTATCTCCTTCACTTGTAGTTATTTATCATTCAATGAATGACTGAAAAACGATTGACCGACCCAATTATAATATTTGTTACTTTGTACATAAGCAAAACATTCAAAATTGTACTTAGTCTTTCTACCCAGACAAGGGATTCCTCCAACATTACAGTAAAATGATTTCAGTCAATATCAAAATTATAGATAGGGAACTCTATTAGCGACCTACCTAATTTTATCGTAGAAATTTTCGGGATCAATGATTGGACCATGCAAACTAAAAATAACTTTTCGTGGATAAAGAAAGAGATTAATCAGTCCATTTCCGTATCACTTATTATATATATAATAACTCAGGCACCCATTTCAAATGCATATCCCATTTTTGCACAGCAGGGTTATGAAAACCCACGAGAAGCAACTGGCCGTATTGTATGTGCCAATTGCCATTTAGCTAATAAACCCGTGGATATCGAGGTTCCACAAGCGGTACTTCCGGATACTGTATTTGAAGCAGTTGTTCGAATTCCCTATGATCTGCAAGTGAAACAAGTTCTTGCTAATGGCAAAAAAGGAGCTTTGAATGTAGGTGCTGTTCTTATTTTACCCGAGGGGTTTGAATTAGCCCCGCCCGACCGTATTTCGCCTGAGCTTAAAGAAAAGATGGGAAATCTGTCTTTTCAGAGTTACCGCCCCACTAAAAAAAATATTATTGTGATAGGGCCTGTTCCTGGTCAGAAATATAGTGAAATAACCTTTCCTATTCTTTCCCCAGACCCCGCTACTAAGAAAGATGTTCACTTCTTAAAAT